CTCTCGATAGCTTCAATAGTTCACTGAAAGCCTTTGGTGTAATGAACCGCAAGCCCTTCTGAAAGAAAGAATAAGAGAAAGGCTTGGTTGCGGGAACCGACGGTGACGAAGCGGGCCGATGCGGCCGTTTCCCTTTGTAAGGTAGGTCTTTTGATAACTAATTAGAGTTGACATGAAATGGATCACGGGAAAAGACGTATCCGATGAATGAATGATTCAATCCCCTCCCACTCACACGGGTTCTTCTATTGAAGGGCTTCCCCTTCTTCTATGTGAGGTGGGGAAAGGTCAGAGCGGAACCTAGATAGAACGCGGAGCGCCGGCCCCTTAGCCGATACAGTTACCATGCTTACCAGCTCTTACCATTGCCGCTTATAGATGGGAGGTAGGCGAAGGTAGCTTGCTTCTCTTCTCCTAGGCTACCTCCACTCCACATGGTTATTCGCGAAGAAAAGGCAGCGAGCGGTTCTTCGCTTAGTAGAGCTACCGGCCGGCGTACGACGACCGCTTCTTGTTCTCGCCCAGCCGCTTCTTTTGATTTGATTATTATTAGAAATCCTAGACTAAAGAGCTCCAGAATCCGCGCAGGGCAAAATCTGCAGCAGGAGAAGAAAGAGGGTCCAGGTCAATTTGATAATGAAGCGAAGGTCCCCCTTACTCCCTATTCCCTCTTAAAGCTTTATAAAGCTGGGCGGCTGGTTAAGAACTACTGACTGTAAACTATAGATAGCAGTTACAGTCACTCAATTGAAATGTTCGCCTTTGGAATGAAGATGGATGAGCAGGGGAGTTTTCACTCCTACGTGGTATTCTCTTCCAACAAGGGTTACGGCTAAAACACCGCTTACTTTTCAAAGACAAACTGCTCCTAAACCAAGCCTGAACACGTTTCCAGTTGTTGATCGACGCGTGTCGTGATCACCAGCATAGTCGGCGTCACAATAGCCAACTATCTTACACTGTTCTCCTTTCTTATACAGAAGACCATAGTAAAGTCTTCCTTTCATGTACCTCAATATTCGTCGAAAGTGAGGTTTCTTTGGATTTTGCATGAATCGACTAACCACTCCAACTGCATATGCGATGTAGGGCCTTTTGTCAGGGTTAGCGCTTGTGCTAAGCGATAAGAATTCGTTCTGGAATGCCGGCGCGGACTGAAGGATGATGTTTATTAACTAGACAAATCCTTCATTCGAAAGACGACAATCAAAGCATCACGACTCGTGGAACATTCATTCCTAAAAGGTGTAAACCTGTGAGATCGGACAACCCGTAAAAGGAAGCCGCTAGGCATCAAGCCCTATTATCTTACACCTAGGGAGGGTGGCCGTTGTTGGGTTTTTCTCAATTAAAGTCGCAAGGAGTTTGCTGCTCGTTGGTAGTGGAATGCTGACTAACCGTCTCCGTCCCCCTATGATGAGAAAAAGCTTTCCGAGTGGACGAGGACCGATCTTCTCTTTCTTTAGTCTTGCTCGTCTTATGGCATTAGCCTTTGCGGATTCCTTAATCCGCGGGACAGCTGTCTCGGCACATGTCAATCCTTATGTCCCCAGCGAGCAGGTCAAGGTACTCTATGTTGCTGCTTGCCTTTATCTTCCAGTCTGCCAAGCAAGCTTGTTTATTCTATGTTATTGATAAATCGCTATTTCCCCCAAACCGCTAGTTTTCATACGACTCAGAACTTATAACGTTGTTCTGTCTCCAAACAGAGAGCTTGTAGGCCTTATTCTTTGGATAAAAGTAGCGACGAGCCGACTACTACGACCACATGCGCATCTAGCGCAGTGGCTTGTCACTTCGTACCTTGACCATCTTCCGAAGTTTTAAATAATCTACTGATCAAACGCTGTAGGGGCGGACTGCTCTACATTCAGCCACGCCACAGTGACCCCCCGAAGCGATCTGCCTCATTGCAGGACGAAATCCGGCAGTCAATTGCTGGCTCTGAATAACCAGCCCAGCAAGAAGTTCAATTCTTCCATAACATAACGGGGCGGGGTTGCGCGCGAGCCGAGTGACGTAGATGCACAAGAGTACTTCGCGCCACAACCATCTCTTTTTTATACGTTCTACGGACCGATGCCTGCTGCTTCATCTGGTAGAAAAGAATCATAGATATGCCGGTCATTAGAAGGAAGAACCACCATAAAAAGATTCCTCGTGTATCATCTGTAGCAAAACTATGAACGGGAGCTAGCAATCCGGACCGTATTGAAAAGGTTCCTAAGACACAGCATGGAAAAGTCACAATATTAAGAAACGAGGTCCAAGAATGAAGAAGGGGTAAAATTACAGAATGAATACGAGCTGTGGCTAATACCCGAGGCATAAAAGAAGCATTTTCTACGGGATCCCGAAACCACCAGCCACCCCGACCTAATTCATGATAAGCCCACCAACTTCCTGGCAAGATGCCTACGGTTAAAAACCACCAACATGTCAAGATCCAAATTCGAATTGGTTCCTGGTCCTGATCAGAGACCACTGTGTTCGCGCCGGCGGTCCAACAAAGAGGCGAAGTAGTGGTCTCTTTCTTTCCATTACGAACGACACGCTTCGCCTGCTCCCTCCCCGTGTCCACGTCGTCGAAGAAAGGGTCTTTTGCCCCGATTTACCGTCGTAGGGAACACTCTTCTGAGCCCCACATGATTCGCCGAAGGATGAGATCTTGCCTATGCAGTAGGATTAAAAGGAAAGTTATCCGAACAGTGAGACCCGGGAAGACTACTACTTCTGTATTTTTGATAAATCAAAGGGCTACTTCCTGATTCATTCCACATTTCACATTCCCCTTGGGATTAGCAAAATCAAATACCTTTTTCTCGTTATAGCTATCCTTTGCTTGTGTAATGACTCGAACTTTCTCATTTATGAAGACTTGAAATCGCATGCATAAGTGTTGGTCCATCAGAGCTTGCAGTTGGAGATGCCGCAAAGCAAAGATCTGGACGAAATTAGAGTCCTTCCGCGTTGGAGCTAGGGAACCTAGGGCCAGATTGATCGGTAACTGAATCAGTTAACCAAAAGATGCTGACACGATCATTACTTGCACAAAGATAAAAAAATTTAGTACTCTGCCCTTCCAGTGCTACCTTTCTTCGATGTGATTTGATTCTAGAAGATGAGCTTGCTCGGATCCTTTTCGGTAGCTAGAAGCTTTCCCATAAAAAGAATATGTAACCCCGTATCGATAGACGAAAAAACCCAACAATGTGAAAAGAAAGATCTTCTCCGTCTCTCCTCCCGTAAAATCAGAAAGTATGAAAAACTGGATTAAGAGACGCAAATTCTTCAAAGAAAGCCATAGAAGTTGTATCATCTATTATATTCCAGCGTGACTGCTCACGTCGGGATAATCTTGATTTTAGAATACCTTTAATATACTTTTAAATATAAGCTCCACTCCCTTCTTCACTGCGTATGCTCTCTTCTCTCACTGCAAATGATGCCAAAAAAAAGAGTTCAGCTCGCAAGCGGAGTCTCATTGGCCGTGAATCAGAAGCTACCATGTTCTAACTTGCACTTAGTCAATTGGGAAGATTAACCACAACAAATCGTAAACATCAGATCGGACCTTTAATAACAAGAATTTGATTAGCGTTCTTTCTTTTAGTTTGAACAACAAAGTCCGGGCCAACAATATCCCAAGTTAATCTGTAAAAGTCAGCTGGAAAACCATCCGAGCCAGGGGATTTGTCGAGCGGCATGCTGAAAAGACAATTTTGAATCTTCTCCGTAGTTAACCTGTTGCAGAAGATTCGCTTGCATCTAGTTGGAGCATCTGAAGTCGATAAGAGAGCGAAGGGATGAGATAGAGGCTCGAGTGTAGTTCACCGGTGAAAACTGAAACAGGTTGGAGAAGTAACGAATGGCTTCTTCTTGGATATCACTTGTTCGAAATAGATCCACACCTTGATCTGATGTAATTCTGCGGATTGCATTAACAGATTTTCTGGCTTCGGCAACTCTATGAAAGATCGCCGATGAAAAAAAGGCAATATCCACTCGTAGATCGGGTTGGTTATATAAGGGCTATTTTGCATATTTTGAATGTTGATAGGCAGTAGGGTAAGGAAAGGATCATCAATCTATGATAATTTCCGAGTTGCAAAATCCAAATACAACCTGACTTGAATCCTTACTGGACTACTTCATATGCCTTCCGCACACAGGACAGAGGAATTCACTCCACACACGAGCCAACTCCCCTAAAAGGCCTTTCTTTCATGCAATTGGCGACGCCATCGCCTTATATCTTTCTTGTTAAGATCTTAAGCTTCCTGGACGTCTACAAATCTGTTAGGCAGGAAATGTTTACATTGGGGGAAGAGTTCATGCTATCATGTCGCTAAAAAGTGGGCTTTTTGCCTCTACCTTTGAAAGTAGTGTTAAAAAGCCTTACTTCATTGGTTCGATCAGTCTTTTCGTATAAATAGCATTGGGCGTTTAGCACCGGCCTTCTATTCATTCCCACCCTGAAGCAGTTATTCGGACTAAGATCGTCATCGTACCCTTAAGGCAAGCTCCTGAAGTAGAAGTGTGAGGCAAGACGGGCTGATAAACTACGAAAATCGTTTTTTGAGGGTGGAATAAGGCATGCGGAAGACTTAGGAGTCGGAGATCATCAAAAAAGAAATCCAATGCTTGTCGTGGGCAATCCTATAGCCCCTTTCCTCGGGATCGGCTTAGGCTGGCTAGCTTTTTCTATCTGCAAATCTGCTAACCGACCGACGGATACCACTAACTGACTAAGCTAGAGAACAGGAGACCAAAGGTCTTCCTGCTTAATCGAGCTTCTTTTAGAACGGGTAAAATAAGGAGCTTTCCCTCCTTCCACTGTCACTTTTCTCATTCTTTTCCCTAAAAAAAATTCATAAGCTAAAGAAGGAAATAACTTACAATGCTACAAAGAAGGGAACTTAAAACTATTCTCAACGAAAAAGCCTTTCAACTAGTCGGTCTAACCTTCCTAACTTGGCACACATATGACATAAAGCCATCAACCAAGTCAGCCAACTACCAGTATTAGGTCCCCCAGTCGATGAGAGGGTAAGGAGGAAGCGATAGCCTGCTCTCATTGATGATTTCGAACCTTCTTACCCTCTCTTGGATGAAGCAACCATATAACTGACGATATGGATTGAGTAGCGAGATCAGTTACACTAGCCCGGGCATGCCTTAGGCTTCCTCTGCCACCTCCACGGGCGAAGTGAGTCAAATGCACTCTTTCTTGGCTAGTGTAGTAGACTCCATTATGGTCATTCGTAACGGCTCCATATAGTTTTATTTTGGGGCGTAACGTTGTGATTATTCCACCGACTGACCGATACTAGTTCCAGAGGCATCTTCCATTCATATCGATTTGGGTTTTTCTGCACCATATTTTGATCTGCCTCTTCTTCGACCTGGAATTCCCATCAAATCCTTTACTCCTCGAATACAATGGGATTTGACACCTGGCGAATCTTTCACTCTACCTCCTCTTATTAACACCATAGAATGTTCCTGCAAATTATGACCTTCGCCCGGAATGTGAGCAAATATATCATGTCGATTGCTCAACCGTACTTTGGCTATCTTACGTGGAGCGGAATTCGGTTTTTTCGGTGTTCTCGTTGAAACACGCGGGCATACTCCTGTTTTCTGGGGACATTTATCCAAAGCTCGAGTACGGTCCGTGCGCCGTTTTTCTTCTCTACCATGACGAATCAATTGATTAAACGTGGGCATTATTCTCTTTCCTTTCTTTTTCCCCCCCATTTTTTTTGCCCTATCACTTTACTCCCGATCCGAAGCACCCCTTTTCCATTCATAGAGAAATCCAATCGTCAAAATAAATAAAAAGGCCATCATGGACCAAAATCCAAACAGATCAATCTTGTTGGGAGGTACTGCCCAAGGAAAGAAAAAGGTGACTTCCAGATCAGGGATTAAAAATAAAATTGAAACAAGATAAAATCGTATATCGAAACGACTTCTGGCATCACCGGAAGGATCGAAACCACATTCGTAGGCCGACAATTTTTCTGGGTAGGTAGAACTATTGGAAGCAAATGGAAAAGGAACACCGAGTAGGATCAAAGAAACTAGCAGACTAATCACTAAATAGATAGAAATTGGTGCAAATTCTGACATCATTACAGCCCACTTTGTTTTCTCGCTCCTTGCTGGCGAAGAAGCGGCATATCGAAAAATAAAGAAAGAAGCAAAAGCCCATCCCGAAAGGCTTGCAGACCTTATGCGATAGAGTCCCCCCCCAGGGCCGCCTTTCTTGCGGAATACTTTATCTTGTAAACGATCAAATTCGTCCGAGAGGGGCCCGGTTTCTTTGAGGTCCTTCCATATCTCATAAAGACGATCCAAGGACTCTTCCCCAGTAGCGGTTCTCGGATTATCGAGGGCCCGAGCCCCACGCGCCATCCAATCGCCGTTTGGGTCATATAGAGCCATCCGGTTAATGATTTTGGCTTTGATCTCGAAGAGATCTTCGGCCTCTATTCGGGCCATATCTATGATCGCCGCAGAGGGATAGCGTTCAGGGTATTTCGCCAGAAGGCGGCGTTCTATCGCCTCCACGCTATCCCCCCCAATCATTTCATCCCCCCTGTAGGGATAGGGGACTACTGGCCCAGCTTCCTGGGGCCCTTGATTTACCGAGGGTTCCCCCTCTTCCGTCTGGGACTCCCCTGCCGGGGGGGAGTCCGTGTCCGTTTTGGAGGACGAGAATGATTCTTCGAGAACTTGAAGTTCAAAGGAATCCTCCTCCCACGTGGAGGAGCTCTCCGCCCCGTAAGGGCCCGTAAAAGTAAGTGCTCCCCCTCCTCCTACCGCATTCCAGACAAAAGGTCCCGCCAGGGGCAAAGCCAGACCCACTACTAAGTGGGTGACTTCGATCCGGATCAAAGATCCAACGAAAAAAATGGAAAAGACCAAGAAGAGCTTTATAATCCCCTTCAGTGGCTCTTTCAAACGAAAGGAATTCCATCGAAATAAAAAGAGGAAGCTTACGACCGCGAAGAATGAAACGCTCGTAGTGGTCATGATAGCGCTTCCTTCTGATCCTAGTCCGCAAAAAAAACCGGTCAAAGTCCCTAACATCCCAAAAAGAACAGGTGCCAATTTAGCTAGTATGGAAATCCATATTCTTCATAATTTCGAGTGTGATCAAAAGAAACCTAAAATCAGACAATGACAGAGCGTTTTTCGTACCCACCTGAAGTAGCATCCCGCTCTTAAGGCTTATTACAACGCTGAAGCCTTATTTGATTATAAGGAAGATTTTTTCCCCGGACTAGCCCGCTTCTTCATTACTCAAGAGGGCGATTGCCCGGTCCTCTTTTCATGTGGAATCATTTTAGATCATATCCAAGCCTGCCTCCACTTTCTTATGTGAAAGAGTTATTCTATGAAAGAAAATCTCGTTTTTTCACATATACAAGCTAAAACTACAACAAGTGGGAGAGGCAGGATTCGAACCTACGTAGAAAAACTTCAACAGATTTACAGTCTGCCGCTTTTGACCACTCGGCCACTCTCCCCTTCCCGGGCCGAGGCCCCCTCAATGGGTTCTAAGAAGGAGGTTTTTTCCCTGAATCAATAAAAAAAAGAAACTTATTGATTTGATTGAAGGGAACTAATACTATTTCTTAGCTTAGCTAGCGTTCCGGGAGAATCTAGTCATTTAGTCAATTCATAACAATCTCTGTAAAGCAAGGGGCAAAGCTTCTACGACAGCTTCCCCCTCATGTAGTCGTCGGCCTTCCCCAGCCCCCCTTCGTCGCTTCCGGCGAAGCTGCGAGCCTTCTCGAGCCTACTTAAATAGCTTACGCTTACCAAGCCTAGTCTAGTCTACTAAAAGAGGGCTACAGTAAGCAAGCTTTCCCCCTTTGTTTTTGTTGTGGGTCGCGCCTCACCGCAGGCACTGAATGAATGAAATGAGTGGTCTGCAAGCCTTCCCCCTTTTTAATTACCAAGAACTTCGTTGCCACTAGTGGCGAATAAAATTTCAACCATCCCACCCAAAAACCACTCGGAGCCTAGAGAGTTCAGTCTACAAGAAGCTGGCAGAGCTTTAGCCATTGGACTACATCGCACTATCCTACCTAAACCCTTTTCTTGTTTGTTCGGATTCTTTTCTTTTTCGAATGAGGCTAGTGGAGACAAATTCCTTCCGACTAATTAAGAGATACTACTCCAGTCTTCCCATGCATTCCCAGTTGATCCTTCTTCTTCCTAAGAATTTCACGAACCAAGTTCACCTATACGAGAGTGAGGAATCAAAACCAACAATCAATTTTCCACTTTTGACACGATTCAGCTAGTTTAGAAACAAAGGAGAAGGATAGGGGCCGTTAGGTCAGAAAAGCGATAACTAACAAATCTCCCCAAGTAGGATTTGAACCTACGACCAATCAGTTAACAGCCGACCGCTCTACCACTGAGCTACTGAGGAACAACGGGAGATTAGATCTCATAGAGTTAAATTCCCGTTCTCAACCCATGACCAATATGAACTCGAAGTTTCCTTCGTAACCCCCGGAACTTCTTCGTAATGGCTTCGTTCCATGCCTCATTTCATAGGGAACCTCAAAGCGGCTCTATTTTTTTCATTATATTCTATCCATATCCCAATTCCATTCATTTAATATCCCTTTGGTGTCATTGACATAAGAGATGTCGTTTCTAGTCTATCTCTTTCTATTTCTATATATGGAAAATTGAAAAATCATCATATAATAATCCATAAATTGAAATAGAAAAGAAAAAGGGGAGGTTTGTGATGGTTTTTCAATCTTTTATACTAGGTAATCTAGTATACTTATGCATGAAGATAATCAATTCGGTCGTTGTGGTCGGACTCTATTATGGATTTCTGACCACATTCTCCATAGGGCCCTCTTATCTCTTCCTTCTCCGAGCTCGGGTTATGGACGAAGGAGAAGAAGGAACCGAGAAGAAAGTATCAGCAACAACTGGTTTTATTGCGGGACAGCTCATGATGTTCATATCGATCTATTATGCGCCTCTGCATTTAGCATTGGGTAGACCTCATACAATAACTGTCCTAGCTCTACCGTATCTTTTGTTTCATTTCTTCTGGAACAATCACAAACACTTTTTTGATTATGGATCTACTACCAGAAATGAAATGCGTAATCTTCGCATTCAATGTGTATTCCTGAATAATCTCATTTTTCAATTATTCAACCATTTCATTTTACCAAGTTCAATGTTAGCCAGATTAGTCAACATTTATATGTTTCGATGCAACAACAAGATGTTATTTGTAACAAGTAGTTTTGTTGTTTGTGTCCGTATGTTACTAGTTGAGTGGGCTTTCCCTTTGTTCCAGTTATTTCTGGTCATGAAGGTGTAGGCCAAGGACGGAGTCGAACCGTCATTACAGGATTTGCAGTCCGATACATTTCCATTATGTTACCTAGCCAAACCCGCCACCTCATGTGCCAAAGTCAAACGGTTGTTCTTTCTTCCCTCTTTTTTATACATATGCCGGGGAGGGCGGAGCGCTCTATATGACCGGCGGCGGGTTACCAGAGAGGAGGGGACAACTTCTTTCTCCCTTGCCTCTTGCTCAATTTTCGTTTTATGATTGAAAGTAGCAAGCAACTTTACTACTAGTACAGAGGCCAGATAGAAGGTTGCTCATCCAGCCCAGCGGATCCATTGTTTATGCAGCAGTGCGATGCGGCTGAAAAACATAAGCCCCATTTTCTTAGTAAGATGAGTAAGGTATAGGTTTTGGAAAACTCCAAAACAAAGGTTCCAAAAAAAAGACATTAATCAAGGTGACAGGATTCGAACCTATGGCCCTCTGTACCCAAAACAGATGCGCTGACCAGACTGCGCTACACCTCGCGTCTCACTGTAATTGCTTTTTTTTTCATCTGCCTCCTGCACTATACGGCTTTTTGCCTTCTTCCTTCTTTCACTTGAATTTTGAAAATCCGGCTCGCTCTCGGCTACGTGTCCAAAAGGCCATTCTTCATATACCTCAGCTCCGAGAATAGAAGTGGTTGTGGATTCGAACCACTGACACAAGGATTTACAGTCCTTTGCTCTAACCATCTGAGCTGAACCACTTTTCCAAAAGTCTCTTCTTTTCTTCATCGAAGAGCGCCCTACCTTACCACTTGACTAGTAAGGGAAAAGCCCTTTACTAATCTAATTAATAGGGAAAACTTCTTCGTCAAGCTTTAGAGCAGCTCTTTCAATTGACGACTAATCTCCCAACATGCTCAAGAACCGAGAGCCGCCCAGGGACTGGACGGCCATAGGGAGCTTACTTATAGAAAGAAGATAGGCCGGTCAAACAAAAAAATGCGCAACGGGCTCCCCGCTCCTAGTCACTAAGTAGTGCTCTTCTCATTTCGCCCGCCCGTTTCACTTCCGCGCCGGAGGAAATGGGATTCGAACCCATGATACAATCTTCTTGTATGTCGATTTAGCAAACCAATGCCTTAAGCCACTCAGCCATCCCTCCAAGTTGTTGATCGGAATTTTTTGTGCGGTTGGTTGCCCGAAGGGCTATCTGACCCGATCAACTTCGTAAGCCGTAGCGCGCTAGCGCGCGTACTCTTCCTCTATCTATGAGCGAGACAGAGGCGTTCATCATCCAGAAAGATGCACTGACGTCGTCCCATTGAATGAAGATCTGGGCGAAGTCCGTTGGAATTAGCCTTGATAAAAGGTAGCTTTTTATTTGACTCTTTCCCTTTTTTTTGAGAGCAAGCGCCTAAAGGAAGGAAAATAATCAAAAAAAAGAGGACGAAGCAAACTCGACAAAACACATCTTTTTTTTTCTATACGAAATTTGTTCGACCGGGAATCTCTTGGTGCGCTTCGATACTGTTAGCATTCGCAGTCTGATAAGTGGTGGATTTATGAGGGCCCCCCATAGCTTTTTGCAACCTTGGTTATTTTACCTAAAACGAAAAGAAAGCAACCTAAGATTCTGGGAGCGGCGTCAGTGACTGACTCCTTTTATGCAATTATAAATTATAAGGATGGTCACAAGTCACTCAACTCACTTCTTTCTCTTTCCTAACACGTACTTCTATAGCTTGCTTGATGACTACTCTGAAAGACTGATTGATTCTGATGGATGATCCATACGCGCGTGTACAGTTCTTTTTGAATGGCGAAATGGCTCTCCTGGAGTGAGAAGGCAGATCGATGAGGCACAAGAGTGCTAATTGGACTGAGGTGGATGAAAGATTCAATTCATTCTCCATCTTCACCGTTAAGATTCTTGACTAGACTTTTTTATCTTTCTCTGTCTGACGCTCGTCATCTCATATCATCAGATAAAACGACTATTAATTTCAAGTCAGTCAGAATTTGCGGGATCTTGACTGTGAGGAGCAAGAAAAGAAAGAAGAACTCATCAGGCAAGAAGGGACTTTTCACTCTTTCGGCGATGTAATAGAAGATGCAGACTTCGGGCATTCAAATGACTTCCTGTTCTGGAATGTCAAGCCATTAGTAGTAGATGTCGGGCATTTCCTAAAGAAAGCTGTTTGAGTAGCAGGAGGAAACGGAGCGCTAATGAATAATCGAAGGCGGATTAAGAGAAGAGAGCTGTTAGCGTAGATGAAAGTTGCGGGTTAGTGCTCCAATATCCTCAGTAGATAGAGGTAGAAGAAGAGCTATAACAGTATTATACATAGTAGGTAGCGAGATCAAACCTAGTGCGTCACTATCATCTTACGCACCGATCGGTCTATCTGATCAGGTTCAGTATCCAATCCTGTGTAGGGCGGGGGAGCTGCTAGTTCGCTAGGAAAATAGAAAAAGAATATAGAAAATCTATAATCAGTCAATTGCAATTGGAGAAGAAAGTTAGATATACCTCTCGCTAATCCTTCTTCTTTTGATCAGCCTAGCATCTCCTCGTGCTTATTTATTCTTTCACTTTGACCTACTGCAAGACACATGCCCATCCCAAGAGCGCTATGAATTCATAGAGTGGAGAATTCCTCATGGTTCATCCTTTTTTCATGCAAGGCTAGTACAGATGGTGAGAATGCTCTGGAAGAAGGTGTCCCAGTCCGTAGGGGCACTTTCAATCAACCGGTGGGCGCTCAGTGACTCGACTGAAACGAGAAGGTACTCTCTTGCTTATTGGTCCAACGGAATTCTGCTTTATCATGAAAGTTATCGACCGAGGAATTCAATTTCGGTAGCAGGCTTCTAAATACGCTGCTTGCCCGAACCAAGGACCTTCACATTCTAATCAAAGGGAAGATGCTAAGGGTACCGATAACTTCTGATTATGGATTCTATCCAAGGATCGGGTTCTATCTATAATTGGTGCGACGAATGCGATGACTCTTGGTTAAGGCCTTGCCTTCCCTCATCGATCAAAATGGCCAGTCACAATTGTTGCGCCCTGCCCTGAGTACGTCCTGGAAAGCGAATTCCTAAGCTTGGCCCCTCTCTTCATTCGAAATGCTTTAGTAAGATTCACATCTCGGGAATATTCTTCGATACGAGCTACTGTACCCTTATCTTATAAGAAGCCTTCTCTACAACCCTCACTATTCTATTAGTTTCTAGTAAGTCAGTCTCCTGATGATACCCACCAGAAACTCCCTCCTGATTCTCGTTGTTAGGTATTTGACCTAGGAAAGAGCAGCACTAATGGGATATTTCTCTTAATGGTATTCTGCTACCCTCTCCTTTTAGTCGAGTAATCAATCCCTCTCCTCATCAACAAGTGGAAGAGTCACGTCAGTGCCTAAAGGTCGGTCAGTTTGAAACTCCGAGACTGCAGCTCCAGCAGAATCCTTCCTTGGTTCAGATTCCTTCCCTGCCTTGGGATGCCTTACTTTCTTTAAGGGAAAAGACAGTATGATGGTGGTTTTTTTCCCTGACTTCTTTTTAGTCGATCGAGTAGTAACCCACTAGTTATTCAAGCAGTTTTCTTTCCCCTATCCCTTTAGCTTTAGTCGGCCGAGCAGGTTCTAACCTTTTCTTCTGGTCGAGTACCTTCGTTCCTCTTCCGAGTGGTCGAGTAACTAAAGTTCCTCCTCTACGAATTAGTTGAGCCAGTCAGGCCATCCAATCCCTGCCCCTACCGGAAGCCTACTGTCTGACTCTTAGCCTAGCTACTTAGATCAGACTGAGCGAAACTCTGCAGCTGCTTAGTCAAGTTCTGCTACTGACTCTCTTTCAGTTGAGGTGGAATCAAACCCTTCTTTGGCTTAGGAAAAAAACCACCTCTACTTGTTAGTCTTGCTTTTTTTCAATTCCTTTGGTCGAGGAGTAAGCCTCACCCCAAACCGACACTCTTTAACTTAATTACCTTTCTTCCGGCGGGGCATTTTATTTCCTTGCGTGGATATCTTCTACTAGTGAAAGCGGCATCCCAACTGTCGAATGATTGCTAATCCTCATTTCCAAAAAGCATAACTCCTATCCGTTGCATCAGCCTCCATCTGGTTCCTTCATTTCAGTCTTAGTCCAGCTTGTAACTAACTCCAAACCCTCTTTCTCTCGAGCGATGGGATTTGTGACGAAAGCAAGGAAGACTCTTAGTTGTTGAATGCGAGTCACTACATAGGTGGAATTTGATAAGCTCCTTTAGGCCCGGCTAGCCCGTAGAGTCTTAGGGGTTTTCCCACTTTCCCTGACGCAAGGTCGGGGTCTTTACGAATAGGACAAATATACACCAACCCTTTGAAGGATGAGGTTCCAGTTCGCCATTCCTATTATTTTTTATAGGCTTCCAGTCTCCTCAGAAGTCCGCTCTTCTATCTTCGCAGAATTCACCTGGGTCTCTTACTAACCTTCGCGTCTAGGGCATGATGTCTTTATTTAAGATGTCAATCGTCTTGTTATTCTCAATAAATTCTTCCAGGCCTCTCTACGGGATTGGAAGAAGGAGAGGAGAAGGAGAGAGTGAAAGGAGATAAGTAGATGTTCTCACAGACGGAGATGCCAGTGAGAATACTGAACAGACAACAGCTGAGGATACACAGCCTAAGCTCTTTGACCATAAACCATCCAATAATAAAGAGAAGATGTGGAAGGGTGAAAGATAGTGTACTAACGAGAAAGGTGAAAAGCTAGGGAAATTCCTGTTCAAGTTTCAGCTTGATAGCTATATCTTTCCTTTCTTAACTGGGTTTTTGAACTTCACATATAGCCCATCAGCTTGTGACTTCGCACTCTCAGTTTCGAGATTGGGAATCGACAGAACTGCCCTTTCTTAACTTAATTATAAAGGGTAGCTTAGCTGGTTAGATTTACTGAAGGTAATTCAATCGCTGAACGTTGATAATAGCTTTCGAGAAGAGATCCTGACTCTCCAGCTAGTTCAAACTTCCCCGATTAGTAATGCTCTTACCCTGGGGACATATCTCACCTTTGTCAGCAAAACAGTAGAACCATCTTCATTTCTCAGTCTCACACTTCCTATTCCCTTCACTGTTGACATGGTGTCATTTGCCATCTTTACTTGTCCACTACCAGCATCTGGATAAACTCACAAACCATTCTCTTCTTCCGAAAGAACAACCTGTGTCAAGTATCCAGACTTCCCTTTGTTAGGAATCCCTAATTGAAAGTGAGAAGGGACCTACACTAGTATATAAAGGACATGGGCCTCTCCACTCATTGCCAATTGGTTTTGAGTTGGAAGCCCATGAACACTCACATGGTATCAAGAGCCATGGAGGATTCTCTTGAGTCTTATCCTTTTCCTTCCAATATCAATATTACTAGTTGTGTCTCCATTAAACTCAACGATCGGAACTATCTTCTATACGACGAAGGAAGGGTGCGATTGAGTCCGCTGAACTTGGGCGAGAGATGTGACTTCGTCCCTCTCCTTTCAGTCGAGTTATTTAAACCTCTCCAGAGCTCTGGTGTCTACGAGAAGCTTCATGAGTCAAACAATTGAGGAAGCCGATACTTATACTTTGGTAGAGAATCTCGCACAAAGCAATGGGAGTCATGGCTCGGATTATGATCGGACTACAAGGAAAAACAATGATGAATCTCATCATGCCATCCAAGAGCTGAGAATGCAAAAATGGATAAGATATTGAAGCGTGACCAAAAGAAAAGATGACGGTAAACTCTTGTGAAGAGTATGGTGGATATCAAGGGTACCAAGACTTTGGTGTTGAAGGGTATGAGGAGCCACAAGAAGAGTTGAACTATGTTGGAGGTCAAGGATTCCAACCAAGACCTTTCAACCAAAACTATAGGAACCACCCTAATCTATCCTATAGAAGCACCAATGTGGAGAACCCTCAACATCAAACTGACCCCCCCACAAGCAAGACCGCAAGGGCCACCTTTCCAACCAAGGGTTCCAAGCTATAGGGGCTACTGCTCCAACAAAGACCACCTTACCAAGCGCCTTACCAAGCTCAAGGGAGTTCTTCTTCCGCTCCAACTGCACCAGATAGTGAGGTGAAGCTAATGTTGCAACACTTCCTTGAAGGACAAAAGAAAAGTACCATTGAGATGAACACAAAGGTGGACAACATGTACAATGATCTTAATGGGAAGTTTGAAACTTTGGCCTCTCATGTCAAATCTCTTGACAACCAAGTTGCTCAAACCGCCTCTTCATCAAAGAGATCCATGGGAACACTACCCGGTAAACCGGAAGCAAACCCAAGGGAACATTTTACATAATGCTTAGAAGTGGAAAAGAGCTTGATAAAGTTGTGAGAGATGATAAGGAAGAGGAGCAAGTTGTTGTGAGAAAGGCTAAACAGATCGTCAACTTTCCCTTGCTTGGCATGCTCTCATCAGCAAGGTATGGCTTAAGGCGCCGGCCATTCACCGTGAAGTGTTCACCATTGACATCCCAAAGCACTACCGCTCCATACGGTTTCACTTCCTTTATGCGAAAGGGTAAAAAACATCTAGATCTCAACTTTCCTGGAAATAACTTGAGTCTAGAGTTGAGGAGCAGCACTTGGTCATTTACCTTGAACTCCCTTGGTAAGATCTTCTTATCATGCCAAGCCTTAGTCCTCTCCTTGTAGATCTTTGTGTTCTCGTAGGCCTCTTGCCTTATTTCGTCGAGGTGGTTCAATTGGACCAACCGCCTTTCCGAAGCGGTTTTTATGTCATAGTTCAACAATTTTTTAGCCCAAAAAGCTTTGTGCTCAATCTCAACCGGCAAATGGCAAGACTTCCCATAGACAAGATTGAAAGGTGTAGTTCCTATGGGTGTCTTGTATGCCGTCCTATATGCCCATAGCGCATCGTCAAGCTTGGTGGACCAATCCTTTCTTGTTTTCCCAACCGTCTTCTCGCTTTGATTTATCGGTTGGAGATTTCCACTTGGCCACTTGTTTGAGGATGGTAAGGAGTGGCAACCTTACGCTTCACACCATGTTTCTTCAAAAGGTTCTCAAAAACTTTGTTGATGAAGTGAGATCCCCCATCACTAATAACCACTCGTGGTATACCGAATCTTGGGAAAATCACTTTCTTAAACATTTTTAGCACAACCTTGGCGTCATTAGTGGGGCTCGCAAGAGCTTCCACCCATTTTGAAACATAATCTACCGCCATTAGGATGTATTGGTTTCCATGAGAAGATGGTTTTTTTTCATGAAATAGATGCCCCACACATCAAATACTTCTATAAAGTGTTGTGGCATCTCATTCCTCTTTGTAAAGTTGCCCTTCCTTTGGCAAGCATCGCAAGAAGAAACAAACCCATGAGCATCCTTGAACGTGGTTGGCCAATAGAATCCTGCTTGTAAAACCTTGGCCACTGTTTTAAATGTTGCGAAATGTCCTGCATACTCCGATGCATGCATGGCAATGGTAGAGAATGCCCTTCACTTCCTCTTTTTAAATGCATCTCCTAAAAAGACCATCGGAGCATCTCTTATACAAAAATGGCTCATCCCAAAAATAATGTTGCACATCTCGCAAGAATTTCTTCTTCCTATATCCATGGAACATTGGAGGCTCTTGATCACAAGCCAAGTAATTCAAAAAATCGGCATACCATGGAAGGTCATCTTCCATGCTTTCCAAAATCATAACCACGGGATACTCTTCCTTCAAATATTCGAGCACATAGACTTTCTCTTCGGGGGGGCTATCATCTATCGGTATGTCCTTCCTCGACCCGAAGTCTAGACAAGTGATCCGCGACTCCATTCTCAATTCCCTTCTTGTCTTTATAACCAAATAAAACTCTTGGAGAAGTAGAATCCATCTAAGTAACCTCGGTTTCGCGTCCTTCTTTGCCAATAAGTATCTCAAAGCCGCGTGGTCCGTGTGCACTATTACTTTGGAGCCCACCAAGTAAGACCTAAACTTCTCAAAGGCGAAAACTATGGCGAGGAGCGTAAGCGCGGTGGTGGCATAGTTGACTTGCACGTCGTCCAAGGTTCTACTAGCATAGTAGATGGCGCTCAACTTCCTGTCCTTCCTTTGCCCCAAAACGGCTCCAACCGCGTAGTCACTTGCATCGCACATGACCTCAAATGGTAAATTC